TGCGAGATCTAAAAACATATCTCTCCGTGGCTCCAGTCCTAAGTACGCTATGGTTTGGGGCTTTAGCAGGTCTATTGATAGAGATTAATCGTTTTTTCCCGGATGCGTTGACATTTCCCTTTTTTTCATTCTAGTTATTTACATTATTTACAGCGGAAGGAATGACGAAGATTTTATATAGAATCCAATATCGTTAACTAATCCCTACCCCCTTTTTTCTCTTTTTTCCTTTTATTCTTATTTTATTTTTAAATAAAAAAAAAATAAGGGACGAAAGAGAAAGAATAAAAGTGGATTCAACGTCGTCGAGACTCAGAGGCATTTCAAATGAAATGAATAAATGGAGGCATGGGAGTAGAGTATAGTATAAAGGGTCAAGTGCAAGGATACAAGATCTTTAACTGAAATAGCTTACTTCAGGGTGAAATAGAATTTCGAAATCATTGTCTTACTTATCCTTTACTTATCCTATGGCTTTGCTTTGATTTATTATTCCTTTTTAGGATTGGATTTCAAGTTAGTAACTTCGATTTGTTATTTTTTCCTTTTTAGTCCTTTCGAATCAAAATCAAATAGAAATAGAAGAGTTGAGTAAATCAAAAATTAAAATGCAAAGGAGGTTAATGGCCAAGAGAAAAGACGCGCGAGTCACAGTGATTTTGGAATGTAACGGTTGTATCCGAAACGGTGTTAAGAAGGTATCAACGGGCATTTCCAGATATATTACTCAAAAGAACCGGCACAATACGCCAAATCAATTAGAATTAAGAAAATTCTGTCCCTATTGTTACAAACATATGATTCATGGGGAAATAAAGAAATAGATCGACCCAATATGTCTTATCCTTTCCTTTCAAGCGGAAAAATGACATTATATAGAACATATTTGAATCAAAAAGAATCCTACTTTGGGGGGTTAAAATGACAATTAAGAAATAGGATTTTCGGGATAATCAATCAATAAACTAAAAAAATCATGGATAAATTCAAGCGACCTTTTCTGAAACCCAAGCGATCTTTTCGTAAGCGTTTGCCCCCGATTCAGCCGGGGGATCGAATTGATTATAGAAACACGAGTTTACTTACTCGATTTGTTAGCGAACAGGGAAAAATATTATCTAGACGGGTGAATAGATTGACCTTGAAACAACAACGATTAATTACCACTGCTATAAAACAAGCTCGTATTTTATCTTTGTTACCTTTTCTCAATAATGAGAAAAATAATCAGAAAAAATTTAAAAGAACCGAGTCGACCTCTAGAATTCTCAATAATAAAAAAAATAATGAGAAAAACTTTAAAAGAACCGAATCGACCTCTAGAACTAGAGGTGGTCTTAGAACCCGAAAGCAATAGGTTTATTCTTTGTTCATTTGAATCAGAATTCAAATACGAACTTAAACGAGAGTTGGTGTTTTGTTCGACAAATCCGACAATCCAGATTTTAGTATCGTGTCGTAAGAAAAAAACGAATCGAACAAAAAAAATATTTTTTTAATGTGTTCATTCATTTTGACTACTTTAGTATCTTTTCTCTGAGTCACTTCGATTCCACCTTCCCGGAGTTCATTCTCCGGGGAACTCCCTTTAGATTATAATATCGTATTCTTTACGATCTACTTATTTTATGATTTCGTTCGGAAGCATATAAACACAATTCCTATTTGATACAGCTATTTGGGCCAGTATTTTACGATTAAGAAGCAACTGTCGTTTGTATAAATCATGTATAAATTGACTATAGCATGCTCCCTTTTCTCGAATTTTTGCGTTTATTCGAGTGATCCACAAACAGCGAAAATTTCTCTTTTGGTTATCCCTATCTCGATGAGCCGAAACCAAAGCTCTTATTTGCTGTTGAGAAATAGTTCGAGTAAGTTTTGAATGAGCCCCTCGAAAGCTTGAGGCAGATGAACGAGTTTTTTTTCTACGTCTTTGAGCTATATATCCGCGTTTCAGTCTGATCATTGAATAAAAAAACTTTGACAAATAACTAATGGATTTCTTTTTTTTTCAGTTATTCTTTTGGTCTATTAATAAGTAAAGGGATTTTTCCAATGTATAAAATAGAAATTCCAATGGCTTTAGCTACTCTAACCTTCCCGACCACCTTTTTTCTTTATTAGTTATTTTACTGCGAAATAGGAAAGAAGTAAGAAATGATCTTTTGCTAGGTGTAAAAAAAAAAGAAATATAAATTCGAAATGGAAAAAGGTGGGTTCCGTCGTTTCTATGGTTATTTCTTAAACGGTGAGGTCTTCTCTATACACCGGAGCCTTTACTTAATGGAATCTATAGGTAACTTGCAACTTGTATAGTTCACACCACACTCTTTGGCTCTACCCACGAATTATCCAGTAATAGGTCTTTCACAATCAGACCCACCTATACAGTAACGGTATTTCATTAGGAAAGTTAGCTTGGTAGCTGACCCTCGTAGTCCGTTCTTGACCGAGTGGGAACTTTATTTTTATGCTTTTATTATTTTCATAAGATTTTCTCCGCTTAATGGATAAGCATTTGCTACCAATGGAGAATTTCCTCTCATCTTTAATTCATTGGATTTTCACCAAAGAAAACCATAAACTTCATACACAATAAAGGGATCCATTGGCTTATTTTGCATTTTAATAGTGAATGGAGTTCTATCTTCCATTCGATCCTATTTACGGTACCGATCATTTATACTGAAAAGCGATTTTCTTGCTTTAGCTCATGATCTAAACGAGTCGCACATACACCCTAGTACATGTTCCTCGGCGCTGAGGACATCCCCGAAGAGCGGGGGATTTCGTGACATTTCGAATTGGCTGTCTTGTATTTCTAATAAGTTGTTTAATAGTTGGCATGTTGAATCATATAATATATCTCATGGGCTGGTTTAGATTGATCCTAACCGGATTATTCTGAATTTTTCTAATTTTTTCTAATTTTTTCTATTTATTATATAGAGAGAGTTTGAATAAAATTCGGAAGTAGAATGCCCATCCATTTTCCGCAAAATCCATTTTTGCATTCAAATCGTACTATATGAATCATTATGTTCTATAATCTTCACTAGTTTTTTATTAAAAAAAAAAAAAAAATACATAAAAAAAAAAAAAAAGCTAGATTTCAATTTTGAATCCTACAACATCGACAATTCCGTAAGCTACGGCTTCTTCTGGTGTCATAAAGACGTCTCTCTCCAGGTCGATAGCTATAATCCAAGGAGGTTGCTTCGTCGTTGCGTGATACCCATATATTACTGAGGCGCGGATCGACAATATCTGTTTTAGGTCCAGGGCACTTATTCCCAGGTCGCCGTCCAAATAAGAACTAACAGGCTGATGGATCATTACCCTGATGATAGAAGGTTTCTCTATCTCTCTATCTGGTGTGATGAAACGAACAGAAAAGTAAAGATAAAGACTAAATAGGAAAAAAGATAGAATTCCATAACCGTACGGGCATCATTTTTTGTACATTGCATACGGCTCTACAGCTAAATTGGCTCTGACTTTCGATTCCAGAAAGATAAAACTAGAATCTATCAGCCCCAGGCGGTTAAATAAAAGATCAAATTGCCACCCTTCTTTTCGCGGTTGTTAAAAAATACTATGATGGCTCCGTTGCTTTCTATTTTCAAATGGATTCTTTTTTTTTGATTGAGCAATCCCAAAGTTTCTTTTTGATCCAACTAAAAAAGGAAAAATCTTGTTTTTTCGCACTCTTTTTTTAGAACTTAATTTAAGAGCCCTTCGGTGTGAAAACAAAAAAGTTTGTGACGCTAAACTGGACTTCCGGTAGATAAAACAAAATCGGAAATACCTTTTATCTCATACTACTCTCTCGATACCTAATCAAATTTTTTTGAAAAAAAAAACCAATACAAAAATTTTTCATATCGAATTCGAAGTGCCATGCTATTATTACTTAATGTTCATATGGCGAAGGCATAGTTTTCTTTTTTCTCTCAAATAAAAAACCTCATTGGCGCCGAGCGTGAGGAAATGCTAGACGTTTGGTACTTACTCCTCCAGACAATATAAAAGATGCCATGGATATGGCAGTTCCTACGCATATTGTATGGACCGGTGCGATCCCTGTTGTTACAGAAGCAAAAATAGCCAGCCCACCTATTGCCGATCCGCCATTGGAGTTTATATAACAATGAATAATTTCTTCCTTATTCTCGATGCCGTAAATTGTTATAAGCCCTACAGCATGATTCGCGGACTCGGGATCAATATCATCGCCCACAAAAAGGAATCGTTGGTGAGAAAGTCGGTTGATTAGGGTCAAATTGGTTCCCTTACGAACCGTACATGCACCTTTTGATGCATACGGTTCAAGAAAAGAATCAATGTATAGATTCCAGTGCTCTTTCTTTTTTTTTTTCTAGGCTTTTTTCTAGCAAAAGCAGGTTTTTCCAACTTGGAACGAAAGGGCTTTTTTTAGATTTTTCAATAAAAAAATTGACTTATTTCTTCCTTCTAAACTAAAAATAAAAAAAAGTCAAAAAACTTATTGAATTAACTTCTCATTGATATATTGTTTCATCGAGATTCAATTCAAATCACGATGGGATTTTCTTGTTCCTGAATGGGTCTCTTTTATGTTTTTAGGTTTATGCTCTACTCCGGGTAAAGATACGCCCCCCCTTTTTGTGCATATAGGACAAATCTTGTCGTCACCATTTCTTTTTGTTATGACTTTCCAAATAAGAACCGAGAATCGTTTATGATACACGTCGTAATCATAGATCTATTTCAAATTGGGTTTTTTCTAAGCGGAGTCTGGATACTTCATTTTTTGAGTCCAACCAAAATCAACCATAAATTTTTCTAATTGAAAATAGTACTCTGAATCCCCCAACAATGGATTTCACGCTCCACTTTTTGGATGATTCCATTTATTTTGCTTGGGCGAAAGAAAGGATATCTCGATTAGGAGAGAGAACGGGGAAATCCCATAGGACCCAATATATCTGACAAGTCGCACTATAGGTCAACCCAAGAGTCATCCTTCTTGTCGTCTTCGTCTTCTGTTGTTCCAGGAATTAGGAAAGATAGTTGTGGAACACCAACAGGCATAATGGAAAGGAAAACGCGGAATATTATTTTTCGCTTTGATGTGGAAACGTAAGAATTGTTGTCGTTATAATATTGTCTTTATCGTATTTATTTTTCCAATCGATACTGTCTATACAGTAGGAAAGATAGACAAATAGTCCCTTCTAATGATAACTACAGATAGACGCATTTACTCATAGAAAAAGGTATCAACCCCCATTGCATATTGGTGCTTATCGAGTATAGAATAAATCTGCTTCTCTTTTTTCCTACGAACAGAATAGAATATAACCTAACTCTTGTTAGGAAATAATCCACTTAAGAAGGAGGTCTATAGGATAGTCAGAGTATAGTTTTTTCCAATGCAATAAAGTTAGTTAGTGTCTATTTTTCTTTGAGAAAGGGGTATTTTCCATGGGTTTGCCTTGGTATCGTGTTCATACTGTTGTATTGAATGATCCCGGCCGGTTGCTTGCCGTTCATATAATGCATACAGCTCTGGTTGCTGGTTGGGCGGGCTCAATGGCTTTGTATGAATTAGCCGTTTTTGACCCTTCTGACCCTGTTCTTGATCCAATGTGGAGACAGGGAATGTTCGTTATACCCTTCATGACTCGTTTAGGAATAACCAATTCCTGGGGAGGTTGGAGTATTACAGGGGGGACTGCAACGAATCCGGGTATTTGGAGTTACGAGGGTGTAGCTGGGGCACATATTATGTTTTCTGGCTTATGCTTTTTGGCAGCTATCTGGCATTGGGTCTATTGGGATCTAGAAATATTTTCTGATGAACGTACAGGAAAACCCTCTTTGGATTTGCCTAAGATCTTTGGAATTCATTTATTTCTCTCCGGGGTGGCTTGCTTTGGTTTTGGTGCATTTCATGTCACGGGCTTATACGGTCCTGGAATATGGGTGTCCGATCCTTATGGACTAACCGGAACAGTACAACCTGTAAATCCGGCGTGGGGCGTGGAAGGTTTTGACCCTTTTGTTGCGGGAGGAATAGCTTCTCATCATATTGCAGCCGGTACGTTGGGCATATTAGCGGGCCTATTCCATCTTAGCGTACGACCGCCACAACGTATATATAAAGGATTGCGTATGGGGAATATTGAAACCGTACTCTCTAGCAGTATCGCGGCTGTATTTTTTGCAGCTTTTGTTGTTGCTGGAACTATGTGGTATGGGTCGGCAACTACTCCCATCGAATTGTTTGGGCCCACTCGTTATCAATGGGACCAGGGTTACTTTCAGCAAGAGATATATCGACGAGTTAGTACCGGTCTATCAGAAAATCTAAGTTTCTCAGAAGCCTGGTCTAAAATTCCCGAAAAATTAGCTTTTTATGATTATATTGGCAATAATCCGGCAAAGGGGGGATTATTCAGGGCAGGATCCATGGATAATGGAGATGGGATAGCGGTTGGTTGGTTAGGACACCCTATCTTTAGAGATAAAGAAGGGCGTGAGCTTTTTGTACGTCGTATGCCTACTTTTTTTGAAACCTTTCCGGTCGTTTTGGTAGATGGTGACGGAATTGTCAGAGCCGATGTTCCTTTTAGAAGAGCAGAATCGAAGTATAGTGTTGAACAAGTAGGTGTAACCGTTGAGTTCTACGGTGGCGAACTAAATGGAGTCAATTATAGTGATCCTGCTACTGTTAAAAAATATGCTAGACGCGCTCAGTTGGGTGAAATTTTTGAATTAGACCGTGCGACTTTGAAATCCGATGGTGTTTTTCGTAGCAGTCCAAGGGGTTGGTTTACTTTTGGACATGCTTCATTTGCTTTGCTCTTCTTCTTCGGACACATTTGGCATGGTGCTAGAACTTTGTTCAGAGATGTTTTTGCTGGTATTGATCCAGATTTGGATACTCAAGTAGAGTTTGGCGCATTCCAAAAGCTTGGAGATCCAACTACAAAACGACAGGTGGTCTGATACAAGACTACTTTGGGATTTTTCCTCTATTTTCTTTTTTGCGGGGGGTTACATACAGAGTAAGTTTGAATTACCGCTTCTTTTATTCTCACTCTTTAATTTCAAGATGATGTGTTCTAAAAAGAAAATAGAATAATAAAAAAATAAAAAACAAATAGGTAGGGAAGTTATAATTGTAAACCACGATCGAATTTATGGAAGCATTGGTTTATACATTCCTTTTAGTATCGACTCTAGGGATAATTTTTTTCGCTATCTTTTTTCGAGAACCACCTAAAATTTCAACTAAAAAATAAAATAGAAAATGATTTTCATTATCTCAATTCCCTAATTGACCCGACAGTACCCGTTTTGGGAACGTCCAGTGCCAAAGTCACTGAATGGATAAGTCGCCAATCCCTGGACTATGGAATGTACTTTATCCGCTGGGTGACGGGGGGGCATTTTTTCAGAGGTTTTGAATCTACCCTTGTGTGATTCCTGTTGAAGCATATACTCGGGGGTGGGTGCAGCGCGGACGATTTTAAAGCAGACTCCCCCTTCATTAGATAGAGAAGATCACCAAGGTTTTGTGATCCGCTGTCAAACTTATTCCAATTCCAAGAGCTCGGATCAAATCGGTATATCAATACTGACTCGACCCGAGCTCTCTTATTGAATTGCTCATTCAATGAGCATTCTCAATATTCTATTATGCCTTGAAGAGGATTCGAACCTCCACGCTTTTTAGCACGAGATTTTGAGTCTCGCGTGTCTACCATTTCACCACCAAGGCATCTTGAAAGTGCATCCTATTTCATGAATAGGATATCTATCTAGTGTCATCTATTCCATAGATGACAAAGGTGGAATATTTCGATGGATCGGTCATATAAGCTCGAGTTGGACATCCAATTGCTTCGATTTGCATTATCCGGAGAATGCCTTATGTATATATAAAAAAGATGGCCAATCAAACTCATTTTCTTTCTCGATTCAGTAGATTGAATATACTGAGTTATCTCAATTGAAGTAATGAGCCTCCCAACATTGGGAGGCTCATTACTTCAATTAGTCCCCGTGTTCCTCGAATGGATCTCTTAGTTGTTGAGAAGGTTGCCCGAAAGCGGTATATAAGGCGTACCCGGTAAAAGTTACAAGTAAACCAGATAGAAAGATGGCGACTAGGGTTGCTGTTTCCATATGATATAATATATAATTGCAAGACCTCAACAGATCTATCATAAGATTTTATTTACAACAGAATGGTATACAAAGTCAACAGATCTCAATGAATACAATAGGATTTATGGCTACACAAACTGTTGAGAACAGTTCTAGATCGGCCCGCCCAAAACGAACTGGTATAGGGAGTTTATTAAAACCCTTGAATTCAGAATATGGTAAAGTAGCTCCGGGGTGGGGAACAACTCCTTTAATGGGTATCGCAATGGCTCTATTTGCGGTATTTCTATCAATTATTTTGGAGATTTATAATTCGTCCGTTTTATTAGATGAAATTTCAATGAATTAAATTTAGAATAAAAGTATTAGTTTTTGAATCAAAAATCAACCAGTTAGAACTTGGATTTCTAGCCTATTCTATTTTGGTAGTTCGATCGTGGAATTTTTTTCTTTCTGTATTTCCGGAATATGAGTGTGTGACTTGTTATAATTGATTTTATGGATAGTACAGAAAATAGACCTGTCACCTTGATAGAGATGGTTCTATGCCGTCAGATATTTATTCAAGTATCTGGAACACGAAATATATGAACTAGATTAAGAAATATTTAAACTATGATTCATACTTACTATATTAACCCCGTACCCGGAAGTCCAAAAAAACGTTAAATTCTTTATAAAAAAAGAAAAATATTTCTTTCTTTTTTTTTTTAGTCATTTTTCGAATCTAATTCATGGAATACGTGATGATCCAACGGTTCTTACTCAGGGAATCCTTGGCTTAACTTATGATTTTTATTGAATCATCGTGGTTCTAGTATGAATCTGAGGTTTTAACCGATTCATAGGGTTTTAACAAGAAAATTATTATATCAATTCAATACTAAAGAAAAAAAAAAAGCCACATTAGATATAAAAACAAATTCAAAGAAATAGGTAACGAGAGGATTCAAGAGGCCTGTAAGGATCAACATAAAGATGATTGAGCCAACTTGATATTTTGGTATTATCACCACAAAGAAGAGAAGAAGAGCTTTCCCATTTGTTTTTATTATTTCGTACATTTAGAGACGATTTAATTGAAAATTAAGAAATGTCAAACTTTCTATTCCATATCCGACTGGGGGCGTGTTTTTGCTTGAGCTGTACGAGATGAAAGTCTCATATACAGTTCTGAGAGGGGGATTTTCACCTATCTCAATAAAGTCTATGATTGGTTCGAAGAACGTCTCGAAATTCAGGCGATTGCGGATGATATAACTAGTAAATATGTTCCTCCTCATGTCAATATATTTTATTGTTTAGGCGGAATTACGCTTACTTGTTTTTTAGTACAAGTAGCTACGGGGTTTGCTATGACTTTTTACTATCGTCCGACTGTTACGGAAGCTTTTGCCTCTGTTCAATACATAATGACGGAAGTTAACTTTGGTTGGTTAATCCGCTCAGTTCATCGATGGTCGGCAAGTATGATGGTCCTAATGATGATTCTGCATGTTTTTCGTGTGTATCTCACCGGTGGATTTAAAAAACCTCGCGAATTAACTTGGGTTACAGGGGTGGTTTTGGGAGTATTGACGGCATCTTTTGGTGTAACTGGTTATTCCTTACCTCGGGACCAAATTGGTTATTGGGCGGTTAAAATTGTAACTGGTGTACCTGATGCTATTCCTCTAATAGGGTTTCCTTTGGTAGAATTATTGCGTGGAAGTGCTAGTGTGGGACAATCCACCTTGACTCGTTTTTATAGTTTACACACTTTTGTATTGCCACTTCTTACTGCTGTATTTATGTTAATGCATTTTCCAATGATACGTAAACAAGGTATTTCTGGTCCTTT